TATACGAGATTATACGAAAATGAATCCTTCCTAGGAGGGAACAAATATTTATCTTTTCGATGAGAGTTTGTACACAACATGGGAGAAACCTATCTTCTATTTATAATAATTGAAGAAAAGGTTCTATCATATCATATATAGTGAATTGATACTCCCGATTCCCACAAAATCATTTCTTTCGTTCAATAGTTACTCGTTATTAGTTAATAATCCTAGTGATTGGATCTATATGCGTATTCCGATAGGAAATGAAATAGTAAAATGATTTTTCGTCGAATGACTATTCATTTATTGTATTTTCAAATAGGGGGCAGGAAGGATCTATGGGAAAATGGTGGTTCAATTCAATGTTGTCTAACGAGGAGTTAGAACACAGGTGTGGGCTAGGTAAATCAATGGACAGTCTTGGTCGTCCTGTTGGAAATACCAGTGGAAGTGAAGATCCCATTCTAAATGATACGAATAAAAACAATCATAATCATGGTTGGCGCGAAAGTAATAGTTGCAGTAATGTTGATAATTTTTTCGGTGTCAGGGACATTTGGAGTTTCATCTCTGATGACACTTTTTTAGTTAGGGATAGTAATGGTAACAGTTATTCCGTATATTTTGATATTGAAAATCGGGTTTTTGAGATTGACAATGATAGTTCTTTTCTGAGTGAACTAGAAACTGCTTTTTCTAGTTATCTGAATAGCGGGTCTAAGAGTGACAATCGCTACTATGATCATTATATGTATGATACTACGTATAGTTGGAATAATCACATTAATAGTTGCATTGATAGTTATCTTCGTTCTGAAATCAGTATTGATAAGTACATTTCGAGTGGTAGCGACAATCACATTTACAGTTATATTTATAGTTACATTTGTAGTGGTGAAAGTGTAAGTGATAGTGACAGGGGGAGTTCTAGTATAAGAACTGGCGGTAATGGCAGTGATTTCAATATAAGAGGAAGATCTAATGATTTCGATGGAAATAAAAAATACAGACATTTATGGGTTCAATGCGAAAATTGTTATGGATTAAATTATAAGAAATTTTTTAGGTCAAAAATGAATATTTGTGAACAATGTGGATATCATTTGAAAATGGGTAGTTCAGATAGAATCGAACTTTCGGTTGATTCGGGCACTTGGGATCCTATGGACGAAGACATGGTCTCTATTGACCCCATTGAATTTCACTCGGAAGAGGAACCTTATAGAGATCGTATCAATTCGTATCAAAGAAAGACAGGTTTAACTGAGGCTGTTCAAACAGGCATAGGTCAACTAAATGGGATTCCCATAGCCATTGGGGTTATGGATTTTCAGTTCATGGGGGGTAGTATGGGATCCGTAGTAGGCGAGAAAATCACCCGGTTGATCGAATATGCTGCTAATAGATCTCTACCTGTTATTATGGTGTGTGCTTCTGGAGGAGCACGCATGCAAGAAGGAAGTTTGAGTTTGATGCAAATGGCTAAAATATCTTCCGCTTTATATGATTATCAATTCAATAAAAAGTTATTCTATGTATCAATCCTTACATCTCCTACAACCGGCGGAGTAACGGCCAGTTTTGGTATGTTGGGAGATATTATTATTGCTGAACCCAATGCCTACATTGCATTTGCGGGGAAAAGAGTAATTGAACAAACATTGAATAAGACAGTACCTGACGGTTCACAAGCAGCTGAGTATTTATTCCATAAGGGCTTATTTGATCCAATCGTACCACGTAATCCTTTAAAAGGTGTTCTGAGTGAATTATTTCAGCTACACGGTTTCTTTCCCTTGAATCAAAATTCAAGTAGAGCGCTAGGCTCAGTTATTTGTAGCGAACTTTAGTTCATCGGAATCAAAGTCAAAATAAGAAGAGTGGAGTTTTCTTTGGTAACATAAGTTCTATAGGAAGTTTCGGATAATTACTTTTTTTGATGCAGATTTTTTATCCTACCCCTATTCATGATTAGTAATCAGGAACCCCCTATCAGGAGGAAAAGAGTGAATTCTTCCTTCCGCGGAATGGAATTGGGAAAAAAAATAAAAAGAATTTCATGTTCCCTTCTTTCATATTAATATATATCATATTAATATATATAGAATAATTCAAATCTATAAGGGAAGTGTTGCATATTTTTATATCTCCCGAGGACCTACACTTTTGACTATGAATTCCTGTTGGATCGGATTCTAACAAATCCTTAGGAAACTCGTAAGAAACTCTTTATTAGAAGATAAGGGCGGTAGAACAAGAATAATAAAGCGGATTATCATCCATCTATTTCTTGTAGAAAGGTGAATAGATACACTTATTTAGCTCTACATTCCTTGCACTTATTATATACTTAATAATACTTATAATAGATATACTTATCATAAGATAAGATATCTTTATAACAGGTACAAATATTAAATCGAGGCACCCATTCTATGACAGATTTCAATTTACCCTCTATTTTTGTGCCTTTAGTGGGCTTAGTGTTTCCAGCAATTGCAATGGCTTCTTTATCTCTTCATGTTCAAAAAAACAAGATTGTTTAGACCTGATAGGACAAAATTTCATCAATTTATTTCAACACTTGGACTTGGATCATAATAGGGATATCCATTTAGTGGAATATGATACGACATGTGGCTCCCTCCGGGCACAAATAAAAAAGTGATTATACATGCGGATACATTATATATGGATAAATGCATGTATATGGGGGGATAGCTGTTTTAAAATGGATCAGAGCGGATATCTGAAATAGAAAGTTAACGTATCTATATTATGTAGATATACATAGTGGTGGTATTATACGAAGGGGATGTTATTATTTTATATCTAACCAATTCGATGAATTACTCCTAATAGTTCGCGTCATAATAGTGCTAGTTGATGAGAGTTACTTCGGGAGCAAAATAAAAAAAAGTAAAATCAAATTCATTTGGCTTATTCTCTTCTCTCAATTCCAATAGGATGCAACTGGATCTAGTATGAACTATCGATCAGAACGTATATGGATAGAACTTATAACGGGGTCTCGAAAAACCAGTAATTTCTGCTGGGCCTGTATCCTTTTTTTAGGTTCACTAGGATTCTTATTGGTTGGAACTTCCAGTTATCTTGGTAGGAATCTGATATCTTTATTCCCGTCTCAGCAAATCATTTTTTTTCCCCAAGGAATCGTGATGTCTTTCTATGGGATCGCAGGTCTGTTCATTAGTTCCTATTTGTGGTGCACAATTTCGTGGAATGTAGGTAGCGGTTATGATCGATTCGATAGAAAAGAAGGAATAGTGTGTATTTTTCGTTGGGGATTTCCTGGAATAAATCGTCGCATCTTCCTTCGATTCCTTATGAGAGAGATTCAATCGATCAGAATGGAAGTTAAAGAGGGTCTTTATCCTCGACGTGTCCTTTATATGGAAATCAGAGGCCAGGGCGCCATTCCCTTGACCCGTACTGACGAAAATTTGACTCCACGAGAAATTGAACAAAAAGCTGCTGAATTGGCCTATTTCTTGCGCGTGCCAATTGAAGTATTTTGAAATGAAGGGAATGAATGCTTTCTCAGCATGAGGGAAGGGACCCAGGAACCCCCGTTTAAATATAACTGAAGCTTCTTCGGAACGTTCATTCGAGCAAAACATGTTAGATTCTATTTCCCCCGTTCCGTTGGTAATCCTTCTGTGGCCCATAGAATAAAGCAGGCGGACGTATACGGAACAACCATAATAAGAAGCAATTTTGATCGACCAAAACTCCTTTTTCTGCATATAGAACTCAATTCTACTAGTAACAAGTCTAATAAGTATGTATTCATCACACATATCAGAGCATTTCGGAATACATAATTTCTCTTTTTAGGGCCAATACTTTGGATTAATACATTAGATACAGATGTATCATATCTCGTTAATTATCTTTCTTTTGTCAATCGATGTTTCTTTTTTGATCCTTTCTTTAGCTCCTGGATAACCAAACGTTTAGATCTCTCATAACTATCCAATTTCTCTCTCGTTTTGTCACCTATTTCGGATTTCATCATTAATATTTTTCAGAAATATCCCCTCAATTATTCCCGGGTCGTGGGTAGCCAGTGAAAATTTCGAAAAAATAATTGAGGGGAGTTCTTTCGTCTCGAAATCAAAAGAATATTCATTATTTCAAGCGGTTCTTTTGGGCATTCATCGAAAGAACAAATGAAGATAGAATTGGTTCGAATTTGACCAACTGAGATATCTGGGAAAAGTATTTGATTATTTCTTCATTCGAAACGGGCCCTTATTCTATTTCTATTTCTATATTCTTTCTAGATCCAAGGACTAAACAATTCAAAAAAAAAAAAGGAATAGATCCATAGGTTCCATACCTTGTTATAGAACTCATGCTTCATAGAAATATCGGATCAGATAGAGTCGGCGAATGAAGCGGGTTCATTAACAATTCACAGATGAAAAGTGTCAAAAAAGAAAGCATTGACTCCCCTCCCGTATCTTGCATCTATAGTCTTTTTGCCCTGGTGGATCTCTCTCTCATTTAATAAAAGTCTGGAACCTTGGGTTACTAATTGGTGGAATACCGGACAATCCGAAACTTTTTTGAATGATATTCAAGAAAAGAACGTTCTAGAAAGATTCGTAGAATTAGAACAACTATTCCTGTTGGATGAAATGATAAAAGAGTACCCGGAGACACAGATACAAAAGCTTCGTATAGGAATCCACAAAGAGACGATGCAATTGGTCAAAATGCACAACGAAGATCATATCCATATCATTTTGGATTTCTCGACAAATATAATCTGTTTTGCTATTCTAAGTGGTTATTCTATTCTGGGTAATGAAGAACTTGTCATTCTGAATTCTTGGGTTCAGGAATTCCTCTATAACTTAAGCGACACAATAAAGGCTTTTTCTATTCTTTTATTAACTGATTTATGTATCGGATTCCACTCACCCCGGGGGTGGGAACTAATGATTGGTTCGGTCTACAAAGAGTTTGGATTTGCTCATAACGATCAAATTATATCTGGTCTTGTTTCCACTTTTCCAGTCATTCTAGATACAATTTTGAAATATTGGATCTTCCATTATTTAAATCGTGTATCTCCTTCACTTGTAGTGATTTATCATTCAATGAATGAATGAAGAACTCATTTGATCTGCTGATATCAATCAAATCATGATGCTACTTCGTACATAAACAAACCGTTTTGAAGCTTACTCACTCTTTATACTTCTACCCGCCCAGGGGGTTCCTACTATACTTCAGTACAATTATTCCAGTACAATGGCAGAATCATGGATAGGGAACTATGCTAGCTACCTACCTAATTTATTGTAGAAATTTCCGGGATCAATTATTGGACCATGCAAAATAGAAATACCTTTTCCTGGGTAAAGAAAGAGATGACTCGATTCATTTCCGTATTGATCATGATATATGTAATAACTCGGACATCTATTTCAAATGCATATCCTATTTTTGCGCAGCAGGGTTATGAAAATCCACGAGAAGCAACCGGGCGTATTGTATGTGCCAATTGCCATTTAGCTAATAAGCCCGTGGATATTGAGGTTCCGCAAGCTGTGCTTCCTGATACTGTATTTGAAGCAGTTGTTAGAATCCCTTATGATATGCAACTGAAACAAGTTCTTGCTAATGGTAAAAAGGGGGCTTTGAATGTGGGGGCTGTCCTTATTTTACCCGAGGGATTCGAATTAGCTCCCCCCGATCGTATTTCTCCCGAGCTGAAAGAAAAGATGGGCAATCTGTCTTTTCAGAGCTATCGCCCCACTAAAAGAAATATTCTTGTAGTGGGTCCTGTTCCTGGTCAGAAATATAGTGAAATCGTCTTTCCCATTCTTTCTCCGGACCCTTCTACTAAGAAAGAGGTTCACTTCTTAAAATATCCCATATACGTAGGCGGGAACAGGGGAAGGGGTCAGATTTATCCCGACGGGAGCAAGAGTAACAATACAGTCTATAATGCTACAGCAGCAGGTATAGTAAGCAGAATAGTACGTAAAGAAAAAGGGGGATATGAAATAAGCATAGCCGATGCATCGGATGGACACCAAGTGGTTGATATTATACCTCCAGGACCAGAACTTCTTGTTTCAGAGGGTGAATCCATCAAGCTTGATCAGCCATTAACGAGTAATCCCAATGTGGGTGGATTTGGTCAGGGAGATGCAGAAATAGTACTTCAAGATCCATTACGTGTCCAAGGTTTGTTGTTCTTCTTGGCATCTGTTATCCTAGCACAAATCTTTTTGGTTCTCAAAAAGAAACAGTTTGAGAAGGTTCAATTGTCCGAAATGAATTTCTAGATCCACGGATTCATCAAGTTGGTAAAAAGGGCCGAATTATTGTTGATCAATGCAATTATGTATGATCCAAAAAAATATGGAAAGCCCCTTGTCTTGCTTTGTTTATACTGCTTTTCTGCGAGATGCCGGGAATTGCTTGTATCCCATTCCCAGTAATAGTATGTATATTGCGAAGAAGACTACTTGACCCTCCCCCCCTTTTTTTTTTTCAATCCAAATTGGAGCGGTGTGACGCTTCTTATTGCCGGATTGTAAATGCCATGGAATGCATCAATAGTTTTTTCTATCTAATAGAATCGAATTCTAATAGACAATAGGCGGCATAACATTAAGTAGGAAGAGAATACGCGGCAAGGGATAAATGAAAGAATGATTCTGGGAGGGATTACTTGTCTTCCTAATTTTCGACACAAGAAAAGGGCGGAAAATTCCTTTTCTTGTGTCGAAATAATAATGATTCTTGATCTTGTTCGTCAAAGATTACTGTTTTCTTTTCCAGGTCTATCGGAACCTCTTTCTTTAGATTCATAAGAAGTGGCGGACAAACAAAAAAGGGGGATGGCTTAGTAAACAAATAGAACTTCTTCAACGAACTTATAAAATTTCAAGTAAAAAAAAAAAAAAAAAATTTTAAGATGAGATAATAAATAAGGATTTGGATATGTGCAAAAATCCAAGATTTTCCCCTTTTTACTTGATGAAATTTTATTTTTATAGAATAGAGTAGAGTAAGGTTCAATTAAATTAGTATAGAAATGGTTTGCAGGATGTCTCATCTGTAGAAATCCTGTGTCATCCAAAAAATCAATTGATTCCTTTTTTCTTCTTGTTTCGGAAGGGGCCCTCATACTATGGCGGAACAGATACTATGAATCAATCAAGGGATTCCATTTTTCAAAAACATCATCAGAAACAAAGCATCCTTTTATCATTTCTATGAATCTAATATTATGATTATGTTGACTGGATGAATTTCCAACTTTTTTTATGTTATGGAATAGATCAAACAAAGCCTTACCCGAAGAGTAAGAACTCAATAGGACCTTACCCCCCGAATCAGACTAAAGAGGGGTAAGGTCCTATTGAGTTCTTACTTTTTCATGTCTACAATCCGGCTCATCCGATTACTATAGGGATGATCCCAATCCGGAATATGAGCCGTAAAAGAAAATACCTATTGAACCGATCA